CTTTAAAAAGCGTTCTGAGTGAGTTATTTCAGTTCCACGCTTTCTTTCCTTTGAATCAAAATTCAATAGAGCATTAAGTTCCTTTTTTATTTGTAGCAAACAAGTAGTTAGTTTATCAGAATCCAAGTAAAACGAATATGAATGGGGTTTCTTTGTTGACATAAGATCTAAATTGTAAAAAGAATCAAAAGTAGCGGATAACTCTTTTTTATCTATATTCTTGATTACTAATTCAGTTAAGAGGCCTCTATCAACAAGAAAAAAGTGAATTCTTTTTTTCGTTAAATTATAGGAAAATAAAAAATTTTTGTTCTACGTCTTACGTATGTATATAGAATCCAAATTTTGGACCTTCTATACTCACTTAGATATATACTTAGATTTATACTAATTAAACTTTGAATTCTAATATATTATTAATTATTATATTATTAATTTATTATAATTATTTAATTCTTAATAAGATATCTTTATCTTTATAAATAATAACAGGTACAAATAGTAAATTGAGGTATCCTTTATATGACAACTTTCGACTTTCCCTCTGTTTTGGTGCCTTTAGTAGGCTTAGTATTTCCGGCAATGGCAATGGCTTCTTTATTTCTTCATGTTCAAAAAAATAAGACTGTTTAGATCTGATGGACCCAACTCTCATCCATTTTGTTTTTTTAAAACTAAGACTTGTATTATAACGCAGATACCTATTTATTGTAAGAAGGTATAACATGCGGCGCTTCCGTCGAAAGGGGCTCTTTGACCTGTAGAAAGATGGTATGGGGGTAAAGGAATTCTATATATTTGAAAAAATCTCAGGATCGCCGGATGGCTGAACTGTAAAATCGGTACATCTATATATATATCGATGGGATCATACGAAGGGTATGTTTTTATTTTAGATCTAACCAACTTGATAAATTACTCTTAAAGGTTTACATCAAACTAAGTACTAGTTGATGAGAGTTACTTCGGAAACAAAAAGAGTAAAGTCTAGGGTATTCTCTCAATTCCAATAAAAAGAAACCAGATCAAGTATGAGTTGTCGATCAGAACATATATGGATACAACCTATAACGGGGTCGCGAAAAACAAGTAATTTATGCTGGGCCATTATCCTTTTTTTAGGTTCATTAGGATTCTTATTGGTTGGAACTTCCAGTTATCTTGGGAGAAACTTGATATCTTTATTTCCGTCTCAGCAAATCCTTTTTTTTCCACAAGGGATTGTGATGTCTTTCTATGGGATCGCGGGTCTCTTTATTAGCTCCTATTTGTGGTGCACAATTTCGTGGAATGTAGGGGGTGGTTATGATCGATTCGATAGAAAAGAAGGAATGGTGTGTATTTTTCGTTGGGGATTCCCTGGAAAAAATCGTCGCATCTTCCTCCGATTCTTTATAAAGGATATTCAGTCCGTCAGAATAGAAGTTAAAGAGGGTATTTATGCTCGCCGTGTCCTTTATATGGATATCAGAGGCCAGGGGGCCATTCCCTTGACTCGTACGGATGAGAATGTTACTCCACGGGAAATCGAACAAAAAGCTACCGAATTGGCCTATTTCTTGCGTGTACCGATTGAAGTATTTTGAGAAATGAGTTGAGAGAATGAATGCTTTATCAGCAGGAAGGAAAAACTCAAGAACCCCCTTTTCTATACCATAACTTAACTGAAGTTTCTTCATAACGCTCATTCTAGTCAAAGAAGACGTATACGTAACGTAACAACCACAATCTACACAACTTAATTCAATAACAAAAAAAATAAGTAACAAATCGAAAAAATGGATTCATCCTTTCTATTTTATATCAAAGCATTTCGAAATACATAAAATTTTTTATTCCGGACTCTGAGTAGTCAGTGAAATTTTTTAAAAATATAATATATTTTGATATAATGATAGAAAAGAATATTCATTACTTAAATAAAGCGGTTCTTTCACGCAGTCATCGATTCGTCGAAAGGGGGATACTTGCTTCGAATTTGACCAATTACTATATCTGGAAACAATATAATATTTTTTTGTTAATTCTTTGAATTCGAAGTGGATTCTTAATCTATTTCTGTATTCTTTCTACATTCAAAGACTAACTCCGAAATCACAAATAAAAAACAGTGAATAGATTAATAAGTTCGATACTTTGGAATATAACTCATGCGTGAGAGAAATATTGGATGGCGTAGAGTCAACTAATGAGGTCGGTTCATTAAAAATTCATAGACACGAAATGAAAAAATGTCAAAAAAGAAAGCATTCACCCCTCTTTTATATCTTGCATCTATAGTATTTTTGCCCTGGTGGATTTCTCTCTCATTTAATAAAAGTCTGGAATCCTGGGTTACTTATTGGTGGAATACTAGGCAATCTGAAATTTTTTTGAATGATATTCAAGAAAAGAATATTATAGAAAATTTCATAGAATTGGAGGAAATCCTTCTTTTGGAGGAAATGATCAAGGAATACTCGGAGACACATCTACAAAACCTTCGTATAGGAATCCACAAAGAAACGCTCCAATTAATCAAGATACACAATGAGGATCATATTCATACGATTTTGCACTTCTCGACAAATATAATATGTTTCGTTATTCTAAGCGGTTATTCTATTTTGGGTAATGAAGAACTTGTTATTCTTAACTCTTGGGCTCAGGAATTCCTATATAACTTAAGTGACACAATAAAAGCTTTTTCGATTCTTTTATTAACAGATTTATGTATCGGATTCCATTCGCCCCACGGTTGGGAACTAATGATTGGCTTTGTCTACAAAGATTTTGGATTTGCTCATAATGATCAAATTATATCTGGTCTTGTTTCTACTTTTCCAGTCATTCTAGATACTCTATTTAAATTTTGGATTTTTCGTTATTTAAATCGTGTTTCTCCGTCACTTGTAGTGATTTATCATTCAATGAATGATTAAAAAAGGATCTACGGATATTAATCCAATTCAATTCTAACGTTTCTTACTTTGTAGTTGTTTTGTAGTTGTACAGAAGCAAAGCATGTAAAATCATACTTACTCTTTCTATTTCTACCCATCCCAAAGATTTATTCTATATATTAATATTATTTATTCCAGTAAAATTATTCCAGTAAATAGCAGAATTGCGGATAGGGAACTAGGTTAGCGACCTACCAAATTTATTGTAGACATTTTTGGGCTCAATGGTTGGACCATGCAAACTAGAAATACCTTTTCTTGGATAAAGGAACAAATTAATCGATCCATTTCCGTATCGCTCATGATATATATCATAACTTGGCCATCCATTTCAAGTGCATATCCCATTTTTGCACAGCAAGGTTATGAAAATCCACGAGAAGCGACTGGTCGTATTGTATGTGCCAATTGCCATTTAGCTAATAAGCCCGTGGATATTGAAGTTCCACAAACGGTACTTCCAGATACTGTATTTGAAGCAGTTGTTCGAATCCCTTATGATATACAACTAAAACAAGTTCTTGCTAATGGTAAAAAGGGTGCTTTGAATGTAGGGGCTGTTCTTATTTTACCAGAGGGTTTTGAATTAGCTCCTGCCGATCGGATTTCCCCCGAGATGAAAGAAAAGATAGGCAATCTGTCTTTTCAGAGCTATCGCCCCAATAAAAAAAATATTCTTGTGATAGGCCCCGTTCCTGGTCAGAAATATAGTGAAATCACCTTTCCTATCCTTTCCCCGGACCCCGCTACTACGAAAGAGGTTCACTTCTTAAAATATCCTATATACGTAGGCGGAAACAGGGGAAGGGGTCAGATTTATCCCGACGGGAGCAAAAGTAACAATACAGTTTATAATGCTACATCAGCAGGTATAGTAGGTAAAATAATACGAAAAGAAAAAGGGGGTTATGAAATAACCATAGCGGATGCATCGGATGGACGTCAAGTGGTTGATATTATCCCTCCAGGGCCAGAACTTCTTGTTTCAGAAGGCGAATCTATCAAATTGGATCAACCGTTGACGAGTAATCCTAATGTGGGCGGATTTGGTCAGGGAGATGCAGAAATAGTACTTCAAGATCCCTTACGTGTCCAAGGCCTTTTGTTCTTCTTGGCATCTGTTATTTTGGCACAAATCTTTTTGGTTCTTAAAAAGAAACAGTTCGAGAAGGTTCAATTGTCAGAAATGAATTTCTAGACTCGCAGATTTATCGACATTGAGCTCATAACGTAAAAAGAACAAAATTATTTTTGACGACTCTTTATGATAAAAAATGGACATTATGAAAAGCCTTTTGCTTTTTTATACTCGTTTTCTACGAGATGTCGGGAATTCCTTGTACCGCATTCCTAGTCATAGTATGTAGATTGTGAAGAAGACTTTTTACTTTTTTTTGAATCCAAATTGGGGTGGTATGATTATGTTACTATTATCACATTTCAATGTCATAAAATTCATTAATAGCGTTTTCTATTCTAATTGAATGAAATTCAACTAGATACTAGACATAAGTAAGCGGGGAATAGAACGGATAAATGTGTGGAACACAAAATTATAGGGACTATTATTAATCTTCCTATTATTCGACACAAGAAAAGTAATTTTCCACATCTCTTTCTTGTGTCGAAAGAAAAAAAATTATTTATCTTGTTCGTCAAAGATTACTAGTCTAAGTTTTTAATTTTTCAAGATAATATCAGAACTTTTTTAGATATATTACATAATATATTTTTTTTATTATAAATTCTAAAATAGAATAGTGGGCAAACAAAAGAGAGGGAGGTTTTTTGAGTAAATAGAACTTCTTCAATAAACTAAAAAAAATTTCCATTTTTGATGAGATACAAAAAAATACTAAGGTTTTATTCTTATTTGAGGATAGTATGTCATCTAGGAAATCGAGTGATTTCTTCTTTCTTCTAACTTTGAAAGTATCGATAGATCGAGCAACGGGCGGATGGATCAATGAACTTCATTTTTCAAAAACATCCTCAGAAAAATGGAATGGGGTTTTGCCATTTAGACGAAAAAATATTCTAATTCTTAAGAACTCAACG